TTTTTTAAATTTTTTTTTCCTTCTTTACCCCATAAAGATATTGAATAGAATGAACTATTTTTTTTTCCATTGAAATTTTGAAAATGAACGTTTAAATATCCTTCAAAAACAAGTAAATAGATCCGAAACATATAAAATGCAGTTAATCCTGCTGTGGAACAAGCTATTATTGCGAAAATTGGTGAATACAACCAACTATCATTAAGAATCTCATCTTTGGACCAAAAACAGGCAAGGGGCGGAATACCACAAAGAGAAAGTGTACCCACTAAAAAAGCAGTTTTTGTAATTGGCGCATGTTTTGTTAAACCGCCCATAAGAACCATATTTTGACTTTTTTCTGGAGAATATCCAACAATAGCTTCCATTGAATGAATAATGGATCCGGATCCTAAAAACAACAATGCTTTTGAATAAGCATGAGTAATCAAATGAAATAAAGCGGCTCGATAAGAGCCCATACCTAGAGCTAACATCATATAACCCAATTGAGACATTGTAGAATAGGCCAAATTTCTCTTAATATCTTTTTGAGCAAGAGCTAAAGTAGCTCCTAATACTACTGTTATTATACCTATGAAAGCTATTCCATTCATTATGGAGGGTATAACTATGAAAAGAGGAAGAAGTCGAGCTATCAAAAAAATTCCCGCTGCTACCATAGTAGCAGCATGTATAAGAGCGGAAATAGGGGTAGGTCCTTCCATAGCATCCGGTAACCATACATGAAGGGGAAATTGGGCAGATTTAGCAACTGAACCGCAAAATAACAACAGGGCACACAAAGTAACAAAAAAAATATTAACTTCATTATTATAAATCAAGTTCTTGAATATTTGAAACAAATCCCGAAATTCCAAACTATCTGTTATCCAATAAATACCTAAAATTCCTAATAATAAACCAAAATCCCCTACACGATTAGTTACAAACGCTTTTTGACAAGCATTTGCCGCAACAGGACGTGTGAACCAAAAACCTATTAATAAATAAGAACACATTCCAACCAATTCCCAAAAAATATAAATTTGTATCAAATTAGAACTAGTAACTAATCCCAACATTGAAGTATTAAAAAAACTCATATAAGCAAAAAATCTCAAATATCCTTGATCATGAGACATATAATTATCACTATAAATAAGAACCAGAATGCCAACAGTAGTGATTAATATTGACATAATAGAGGTAAGTGAATCGATCAAGTAGCCAAACTCTAAAGAAAGATCATTATTTATAGTCCACGACCATACATATTGATAGATAGAACTGTTATTGATTTGATGAATAGAAAGATCGACCGAAAAAATCATAACTATACTTAAAAAAAAAATACTAGGAAATGCCCACATACGGCGAAGATTTTTTGTTGCCGCGGGAAAAAATAGGAGTCCCACTCCTATTAACATAGGAACTGGAAGTGGAATAAAAGGTATGATCCATGAAGATTGATGGGTATATTCCATAAAAAAATAAAGAATAAAAAAGAGTTTGATTCATAATGAGTTTTTTTCTTATTCGCCGGTTTTATCTCTTTTGTAAAGGGTTCAGTTAATAAAAAAAAAAGTGAACATACATATAAATACATATAAATAGAATTATCTATTCTTAATTATTCTGAATCTTTGCACAATACTTCAAAAATTGCAAAGTACAAAGTAAAAATGGGCCAATAACCAAATTCCTAGTGAAAAAATAAACTTTTTTTTTGTTTTTATTTGATTTTTGTTTTTAGTAATATTTATTACTATTAATAAATAATAATAATAAAATTTGAATATAATAAAATTTATATTTTAAAAAATATACAAAAATTTTTATCTTTATCTATAGAATGAGGATAAATAATTACACCAAAACTAAGAACATTCGTTTGTTTATTTTGATATGAATCATAAAAAACAATTCATATGACATGACCCAATAAAATAAGAATTTTTTTTATTCAAAAACATTAGTTCATTTTTGAACTAATTGATTATTTTCCATTACAATAAAAAGTATGTTTGGAAAAATTTTGAAAAAGGGTTATAATATTCAACGTTTTACTTTAGATAGAAGATAGAAAACATAAAAAGGGGAATTAAGAGAGATAAGATCTATGTCTAATTAAAGAACAATTCGTTTTCATTTGCAGAAGAAATGTCTTTCACATTGAACTGTAGCAATGAAAAAACTATACTAGTTGAATGGCAGTTCCAAAAAAGTGCACTTCTATATCAAAAAAACGAATTCGGAAAACTTTTTGGAAAAAAAGGGGATATTGGACAGCATTGAAAGCTTTTTCATTATCGCAATCTATTTCTACGGGGAACTCAAAAAGTTTTTTTGTGTAACAAATACAAAGTTGGAATAATCTGAATTAGCTGGATTCAAAGAATATTCTCTAATATAGAATAGAATATTCTCTAATATATAATAGAATTTTTAATATAGAATTGTCTATAATTATTTCTTATTTATTATTTAATTAATTATTTCTTATTTAAATTTAAATTCTTATTTATTATTATTTAATAATAATAATCTAATCTATTTATATATTTCTTATTTAATATTTAAGAATCTATTTATTTATTTAATAATCTATTTACATAAATAATATATTATATAAATAAATAATATATTATTTATTTATATAGATTTTTTATAGATTTTTAATATTTTTAATATATATATATATTTCAGATTTAATTTATATATTTCTCTTTTATATATTTCTCTATTATAATAAAATAATTAAAATTATATATAATTATATAATAAAATATATATATAATAAAATATATAATAAAAAAATTATAATATAAATTATAATATTATAATAGAATTCTTTAAATTCTTTAATGTTTACTAAACAAATATTGCATTTTAATTGATTCTTTCAATCTCGACGATTGACTCAAAATCGCTTATTATTATTTCGAGTAAGCCGCCATGGTGAAATTGGTAGACACGCTGCTCTTAGGAAGCAGTGCTAGAGCATCTCGGTTCGAGTCCGAGTGGCGGCATGGCATCTTATCTTCTAAAAGAGTAAGTCCTATACTGAATTCAATTCCGGATTTCTATTACTAGTATTCAGACCTTTTTTTTATTTTCATTTTTTTATATGATATTTTCAACTTTAGAGCATATATTAACTCATATATCGTTTTCGATCGTATCAATTGTAATTTCAATTCATTTGATAACCTTATTAGTCAATGAAATCGTAAGATTATATGATTCGTCCGAAAAAGGCATGATAATAACTTTTTTCTGTATAACGGGATTGTTAATTACTCGTTGGATTTTTTCGGGCCATTTACCATTTAGTGATTTATATGAATCATTAATCTTTCTTTCATGGGGTTTTTCCATTTTTCATATGATTCCATGTTTTAAAAAGCATAAAAACCATTTAAGTACAATAATCGCACCAAGTGTTATTTTTACCCAAGGTTTTGCTACTTCGGGTCTTTTAACCGAAATGCATCAATCCGCAATATTAGTACCCGCTCTACAATCCCATTGGTTAATGATGCACGTAAGTATGATTATATTGGGCTATGCAGCTCTTTTATGTGGATCATTATTATCAGTAGCTATTTTAATCATTACATTTCGAGAAGTCATACAAATTTTTGGTAAAAGCAATAATTTTTCTTTTTTAAATGAACCATCTTCTTTTGCTGAGATCAAATACATGAATATGAATGAAAGAAAGAATGTTTTACGAAAAACTTCTTTTTATTCTTATAGAAATTATTACAGGTCTCAATTTATTCAACAATTGGATCGTTGGAGTTATCGTATTATTAGTCTAGGTTTTATCTTTTTAACGATAGGTATTCTTTCAGGAGCAGTATGGGCTAATGAGGCATGGGGATCATATTGGAATTGGGATCCAAAGGAAACTTGGGCCTTTATTACTTGGACCATATTCGCGATTTATTTACATACTAGAAAAAATAAAAAATTGGAAGGTGTAAATTCTTCAATAGTGGCCTCTATGGGCTTTCTTATAATTTGGATATGTTATTTTGGGATCAATCTGTTAGGAATAGGACTACATAGTTATGGTTTATTTACATCTAATTGAATTAAAGTGAGTAAAGGACCTGACAAATACAAATATAGAAAGCATATATATTATATATTAAGAAAACTTCCCCTAAATCGTCGAGAACCCTTTAAATCAAGTAATGGTAGTGATTCAAGGGGTTCTCACAAACAACAAACATATTCGATTACAATTCAAATTCATTTTTTTTTAAGTTAATGCAACGGAAAAATCTTTTTTTTTTCATAGGGTTTATTTCTCTTTTTGATTTTTTGGTTTTATTCATTTATTCACGAAAACTATCTATAAAAAATTAGATAGAATAGCTTCAACCTTGTCAACCGAGAATGAGAAAATGAAATCCGGATAAATACCAATACCTATTACGGGTATAAGGATAGAAATCGAAATAAATAATTCTCGCGGTCCAGAATCAAAAAAATAAGAGTTTGGTGTATTAAAAAGCTTGTACCCATAGAACATCTGCCGTAACATAGATAATGAATAAATAGGAGTTAATATCATTCCAATTGCTGTTACAAAAGTAATTAGTATTTTTGTCATTAAAAGATATTTTTTGCTGGTAACTATTCCAAAAAAAACTATCAATTCTGCAACAAAACCGCTCATGCCCGGCAATGCAAGAGAAGCCATCGAGAAGATACTGAAAACTGTGAATATTTTTGGCATTGGGATAGCCATTCCGCCCATTTCGTCGAGATAAAGAAGACGTAGTCTATCATAACTAGTTCCCGCCAAGAAAAAAAGCGCAGCGCCAATAAATCCATGGGAGATTATTTGTAAAATGGCCCCGTTTAGCCCCGTATCGCTTATAGCACCAATTCCTATAATTATGAAACCCATATGAGATACCGAGGAATAAGCTATTCTTTTTTTTAAATTACGTTGACCAAGAGATGTTGAAGCTGCATAGATTATTTGAATTGAACCTAATATCATTAACCAGGGGGAAAATATAGAATGAGCGCGGGGTAATAATTCCATATTAATTCGAACCAATCCATACGCTCCCATTTTTAATAAGATTCCGGCTAAAAGCATACAAGTGCTGTAATGTGCCTCTCCGTGGGTGTCTGGTAACCATGTATGTAAGGGTATAATCGGCGATTTGACAGCAAAAGCAATAAGAAATCCCATATAGAATATTATTTCCAGCGCCACAGGATACGATTGATTAGTTAATGTTTCAAAATTTAATGTTGGTTCATTAGAACCATATAAACCGATACCTAGAATTCCCATTAATAAAAAAACAGAACTTCCCGCAGTGTACAAAATAAACTTTGTAGCTGAATACAAACGTTTCTTTCCCCCCCACATGGATAAAAGTAGATAAACGGGAATTAATTCTAATTCCCACATGATGAAAAAAAGTAAAATGTCTCGAGAAGAAAAGGGTCCTATTTGACCGCTATACATTGCTAACATCAGGAAATGGAATAATCGGGATTCGCGAGTAACCGGCTGAGCCGCTAAAGTAGCTAAAGTGGTGATAAATCCCGTCAGTAAAATAGGTCCTATAGAGAGTCCATCTATTCCGAATCTCCAGTAAAGATCAAAAAAATGGATCCATTTATAATTTTCCGTCAGTTGGATTAATGGGTCATCCAATTTGAAATGATAACAAAATGCATAGGTTGTTAGAAGGAGATCAATTAAGCATATACAAATAGTATACCACCTAATTACCTTATTTCCTCTATGAGGAAATAAGAAGATTAAGGAACCCCCGGCTATTGGCAAAACTACAACTATTGTTAACCAAGGAAAATAATTCGTGATAAAAATAAGATACACTTGGGCCAGAAAAACCCGTGCTCAAAATAGAAAATATTTTCTTTTCTATTTTGAGCACGGGTTTTTGCCAGTAAAAAAACCTATTCGTGTGGTGTTTTTTGAAACGTATCAATAAGCTAGACCCATGCTTCGAGTTGTTTCATGCCATAAATAAACTCGAACACTTAAGAAATCCGTCGGACAGGCGGATTCACACCTCTTACAACCAACACAGTCCTCTGTTCTTGGGGCAGAAGCAATTTGCTTAGCTTTACATCCGTCCCAAGGGATCATTTCTAATACATCTGTGGGGCAGGCTCGGACACATTGAGTACATCCTATACATGTATCATAAATCTTTACTGAGTGTGACATTGGATCTATAGTAATTTTTGAACATCAAAAATAAAAAATTTTCGATCTAGTAAACTCGTAAATGAATCATATATTTAGATACCAGATGAATCAATGATTTACCAGAATTTTGCTAATCAAAATGGACTTTTGGATCAATTCATAAGAAAAGAAAAGGACCAAGATATTTTGATTTCTTACGTTTTCGCAAACATGATCATAAATTGTGTAGCATACATGTTAATTTGAATTGATGAATATTACACTATTCTAAATTCTACTTTTTATGATTAATTAATTATGATGATTAATACTATTTATTCAACAAATTAGATTGATTGATACGAGTTGATTTTCTGTTACGATAAATTGAGGAAACAATAGCCGATCCAATAGCTGCTTCAGCGGCTGCAATAGCTATAACAAAAATTGAAAAAATATTTCCTTTTAATTGGCGACTATCAAAAAAATCAGAAAAGGTTACGAGATTTATATTAACTGCATTCAGTATAAGTTCAAGGCACATAAGGGCTCTAACCATATTTCGGCTCGTGATCAATCCATAGATACCGATAGAAAATAAATAAGCACTCAAAACAAGTACATGTTCGAGCATCATTGACCAACTCCTTATTAATTTCGATTCATTTCAATATGAACAACAATTCAACGGATTCGATTGACTAAAGAATATAACAACAAGTTTGGAACAAAAGAATATATTGGCAATAAATAAAAGAAATTGATTTTCTACATAAACACTTTTTCACGTTCACATAGAATTCAAGGGAAATAAATGTGAGAAAATCGAACAAAATTTAATTTAGATTTCTATTGCTAGTTCTAAAGATTTTTTACTGACGAGCCACGACAATTGCACCTATCAAAGCAGATAAAAGAATTATTGAAATGAGTTCAAATGGAAGAAAAAAATCTGTTGATAAATGAATTCCAATTTGTTGACTAGTACTTATCAAATCTTGCTCTATAATCTGATTTGGTCTTGTAGTCCAAATAATCCCGTACCATGATGTATCGGGAATAGTAGTTATTAGTGAAAAAAAAATACTTGTACAAACCATCAAAGTAATTCCATCCCCAACGGTCCAAAGAGGAAAATCTTGGTAATATTCTGAACCATTCATGAACATCACGGCAAATATGATTAAAACGTTTATAGCTCCCACGTAAATAAGTAGCTGTGCTGCAGCTACAAAATGGGAGTTTGATAAAATATAGAATAAAGATATACAAACAAGAACCAGTCCCAACGAAAAAGCAGAAAAAATTGGGTTAGTAAGTAATACTACTCCTAGACTTGCTAATACAAGACCGGATCCCAGAAAGACTAAAAGAAAATCATGTAGCGGTTCAGGTAAATCCATTATATGTAAAATAAGAGATAAATAAATCGAAATTTCATGACCTTATTGATACGACCAGGAAAAAATTTGATATACTAAATTTCTCTCTGCATTAAATTTAATCCTAAGGAATGTGAATTGATATAGGTACAGTTATAGGACCAATGTCATTCCAATTCCATTCTTTATACGAAAGAGTAGTTCGAAACTATCTATATTAAAACTAAACTATATATATATATATTTATTTAATATTTATATAATATAGAATATTTCTAATATAATATTTATTATTTATTATAATATTTATTATAATATTTATTCATTTTTTTTTTTTTTTCTTATTATCCAAATTTATATTATTCTATTTTATTTATATATATTTATATATATATAGAATATGATATATAGAATATGATTAATATGATTTGATTTATATGATTTTCCTTTTTATAAGAATTTTTTTTATTATAAAGAATTTGATTTTATTTGAATTGTTCGAATTGTATAATCATCAATTACTGACATTGGTAAACGGCCCAAAGCAATTTGATTATAATTCAATTCGTGACGATCATAAGTCGAAAGTTCATATTCTTCAGTCATTGATAAACAATTTGTTGGACAATACTCAACACAGTTACCACAAAATATACAGATTCCGAAATCAATACTGTAATTAAGCAATCGTTTCTTTCGAATATCAGTTTCCAGTTTCCAATCAACAACGGGTAGATCTATAGGACATACACGAACACATACTTCACAAGCAATGCATTTATCAAATTCAAAATGGATTCGACCACGGAAACGTTCCGATGTGATTAATTTTTCATAAGGATATTGAATAGTTACAGGTAAACGATTTGCGTGGGATAAGGTAATCATGAAACTTTGACCAATGTACCTTGCAGCTCGGACTGTTTGTTGACCATAATTCATGAACCCAGTTACCATAAGGAACATATCGTGAATATCTATGAATATTTTTGTTTCGTTTCTTTCTCTTGTTTGAGACAAGTTATGAATATAGAAGATCAATCTTTTACAGTGAAAACAGTTGAGACGAAGTTGTTAATAATAGATTACCGAGAGAAATAGGTAAAAGAAACTTCCACCCAAGATTTAATAATTGATCCATTCTTAGCCTAGGCAAAGTCCATCTTGTTGTGATAGAAACGAACAAGAACAAATAAGTTTTAGCTAGTGTAATAAAGATACCAATTGTAGTTCCAAAAACTCCATATGCTTTATTTATTTCAAAAAACTCAGAAACGAATATATACGGAATAGAGATATTCGAACCGCCCAAGTAAAGAACTGTTACAAACAATGAAGAAATTAATAGGTTTAAATAGGAAGCAACGTAAAATAAACCAAATTTTATACCCGAATATTCGGTTTGATAACCCGCTACTAATTCTTCTTCCGCTTCTGGTAAATCAAAAGGTAATCTTTCACATTCTGCTAGGGAAGAAATTAGAAAAACGATGAAACCTATAGGTTGACGCCACAAATTCCATCCCCCCAAACCATATTTTGATTGTGTATCAACTATATCAACTGTACTTAAACTGTTAGATAATCCTAGTCGGTGATAACATTACTCTTACCGTCGCTATTACAGAACCGTACATGAGATTTTCACCTCATACGGCTCCTCGAAAGCCTTAAATAAATCTAAGGACCGGGCCGATTTTTTATCTCTTGATATATCCCTAAGATAGATAAGATTCAAATCTATCGGATCTATCGGACGGTTCTGAATTAGACCAATTGAATTCTGTCTGTTCTAATAAAAAATAAATAAATAATTAAATAAAAAAGATAAATCCATTTTTATAAAAGAAAAAGATACAAAAGGTACTTCTGAATTGATCTCATCCCTTAAAAATGAAAAATTTGAATTTGTTGAGTAATAACTTAATTCTTCAATAAAATACTCTTTTAGAATTATCAAGAAACCCCCCCATCGGTTTCGATTACGAAAAAGAATTACGCATTAGTTTGTTTCTGAATTATGACATGAATTCTATCTCCATGAATATGGATGGATACAAGAAAGAAAAAAAAAAAAAGAAAAAGGGGATCGCTTTTTCTATTTTTTTTTTCTTTCTATTTTTTTTTTTCGTTCCTATTCTTCTTTTTTTTGTACAAGGAAAAGGGGACTTAAAAAAAATTAAAGGATTATTTCGTTCCTGATAGTCATTTATTTAATCAGTGGATAGGAGCATACTCTGGATCGGAATTGTGGGGAGTACTGCTTTATTTTTTCTACCAACTTAAAAAAGCCCCAATTAGTATTCTTTTTCTATTATGCGTAAATGCTCTTTGGGATAATTTACATAATCTGCGTTACTAATCCTTTGTGTATCTTGGTGTTTCTAACCATCCACTCATTTATTAACCCCCTATTTATGTTAATACATGTATGATAATTCATACAAACGGTAGCGAAAACTCAATAAGGTTGGTCTTTTGAGCCCGCTTCAAGACAGGATGACTAATCACCCAATCTTGGGGTAAAGGGACTCTTCTGCTTATAATTTTTTTTTTTCACTTAATTCTTATACATAGAAAATGAGACTCAATATTTTTACTGCAATTTAAAATCATCAGAGACTATATATTAAATATAGTATTCATAAAATATATTCAATAGAAGCTGTTTTATTTCACTCATATAACTATCTGATTTAGTTCTTCAATCCGAATTGCGAATAATAATAATGAAAATGAGGATCTCTATACAATTTATTCTACCCCTTTCCTATAAATAAAGTCCTATAAAGAAATAAAGAAAGGAGCATAGCAATAGCATTGAAAAGTTTCTGTCTCAACGAATCGCACGTAGAGATATTGATAACACACATAGAGTTAATGGTATTTCATAACTAATCGATTGAGCAGCAGCTCGTAGACCACCCAAAAAGGAATATTTATTATTTGATCCATATCCTGACATAAGAAGTCCAATGGGAGCAATACTCGAAATAGCAATCCATAAAAAAACACCAATATTGAGATCAGATAAAACAAAGTTATAGCCAAAAGGAATTACTGAATAGCTTATTAGAATTGATATGACTGATATCGATGGTCCGATACTGAATAAACGAATATCTCCCCTAGATGGAATAATATTCTCTTTGAAAAGTAGTTTTGTTCCATCTGCTAGAGCTTGAAGAACTCCCCAAGGACCAGCGTATTCAGGTCCAATACGCTGTTGTATCCCTGCGGATATTTCTCTTTCTAACCATACAATTGCTAGTACACTTATTGTGATTCCCAATACAAGAGTAAAAATAGGGGCAAGTACCCATAGAATTCCATAGACCTCTTTTAAAGATTCCAATCTGGAAAAAGAATTGATATCTTGTATTTCTGTTGTATCAATTATCATTTCAACGATCAACTTCTCCCATAATGATATCTATGCTACCTAGTATTGTCATAATATCGGCCAATTTCATTCTTTTAACTAATTGAGGAAGAATTTGCAAATTGATAAAACCCGGTGGACGAATTTTCCATCTCCAAGGAAAACCATTCTGATCCCCTATTAGAAAAATTCCTAATTCTCCCTTGGGGGCTTCAACTCTTACATAAAGTTCTTGTTTTGGCAATTCAAAAGTCGGAGACGGTTTTTTACTAATGAATCGATATTCAAAATCATTCCATTCTGGCTCCTTTTCTCTATCAAAGCAGCGGATTTCTAAATTCTCATATGGACCGCCGGGAATTCCTTCCAAAGCCTGTTGAATTATTTTTATGGATTCCAGCATTTCACCAATTCGAACTAAATAACGAGCTAATGAATCTCCTTCTTTTTGCCATTGAACTTCCCAATCAAATTCCTCGTAACACTCATAATTATCAACTTTACGTAGATCCCATTGTATTCCGGAAGCCCGAAGCATCGGTCCTGATAAACCCCAATTTATTACTTCCTCCCCACCAACAATGCCTACTCCCTCAACTCGTTCTAAAAAAATAGGATTTCGCGTAATAAGTTTTTGATATTCAACAACCCCTGTTAAAAAATAATCGCAAAAATCAAAACATTTATCTATCCAACCATGAGGTAGATCAGCCGCTACTCCCCCGATACGAAAAAAATTATGCATCATTCTCATACCTGTCGCAGCTTCGAATAGATCATATATTAATTCTCTTTCTCTGAAAATATAGAAGAAAGGGGTTTGCGCACCAATATCTGCCATAAAAGGTCCCAGCCATAGTAGGTGAGAAGCTATACGACTCAACTCCAACATAATTACTCGGATATAGCTGGCTCTTTTAGGTACTTGAATATTTCCCAACTGTTCCGGTCCGTTTACGGTTATTGCTTCTGTGAACATAGTAGCTAAATAATCCCAACGTGTTACATAAGGCAGATATTGGATAATAGTTCGGTTTTCCGCAATTTTTTCCATCCCTCTATGTAAATAACCCAATATTGGTTCACAATCAATAACATCCTCACCATCCAGAGTAACAACAAGTCGAAGAACACCATGCATTGATGGGTGGTGAGGGCCCATATTGACTATCATAAGGTCTTTTCTTGTAGCTGGGACATTCATAGATTTTTCCTCGCTTCATTCTTCCATGAATTGCTTAAAACAAAAGAAAATAAGTTCATCAAAATTCAAGATCTAGTAAATCGAATAATTCAAAATGACTCTTCAAATTAACGAATTTGTGACTCCCGAATATCCAACTGATTTATTAATTTTTTATAACGTATTCCTTTTTTCTTTGACAAATAAGACAGTAGTCGTTGCCGTTTTCTCAAAATTTTACGTAAACCTCTTTGAGATAAATAGTCTTTTCGGTGCAATTCCAAATGTGAAGTAAGTCTTCGTATCTTATTGGTGAAATTGAATACTTGAAATTCAACCGATCCCGGGTTTTCTTCTTTTTTTTCTTGTGAAATAACCGGTAGAAATGCATTTTTTACCATAAAATAATGAAAGCTCTCCCCCCCGCCTTTTTTATAGATATTTTTATTGATAGATATTTTTATTGATCAGTAAGAGTAATGACACAAAATTTAAATTTTGTCTACACAATAATCTTAATTTCTTTAAGAATTCCTCATTTTTTTTTTTTCAAATCAATTTCATTATTATTAATCAATCCAATTCAAATAGGTATAAAAAAAAATACGATATTTATGCATTCACAAAATAAAAAATTGTAGGCTTAAAATAAAAAAAAAGACGATTTTGTTGATTCATTTTTGATCTAATGGATACATCATTGAATTAGTATCAATGCCTCAGAAAAGAAGTTAACACAATGCGTGTGCGCATTTATGTGTGTATCCATTTGTCTTCGCATACCAGATATGTTACGGTAAATAGAAGAAAAAAATGTAGATTAACGAATTTTCAATCCCGGATACATATGTATCCTTACTATACTGAAACGGCTTCCATTATTGGTATCAAACCAATAGCGATTCATACAAGCTAAATCTTCTAATCGATAATTTGGCCAAAGAAATAATTTGAAATTCATTAGTTTTTTTTTATATCTATCAAGATCTTTATTTCTAGCCAAAACTTGACAGCAATTATTGACTTTATTCTCATTGTAAAATGTTGTGTTTCTATGCACACTATTTCTATTCCTAGGATTGAAATAAATTAGAACTCTCAATTCTCTACAACGTCTAGCGGATAAAATTTTTTCAGGAACAAGCAAATCATAATGATTTTTTTCTTTATTTTCTGTTATCTTTTGATCTCTTGTTTTTGTAATAGATTTATCAAAATTCTTCTTATTAACATGGCTTTTTTCTGGGTATCTTTGATTAATTTGGCGCTTACTCTTATGAATCAACGAAAGGCCTGTGGTTTGATACATAATAAATTGTTCATCGTTTTTTCTAGACAGACGAACTGGTTCGATAATCAATATTCCTTTTTTCATCAATTCTTTATTTTTCCTCAATCCCGTAAGAGTTAAATCTTTCTGATTCTGAATCACCATAATATCTAGACTTAGTTCTCCTCTTTGAATAGAGGCTATAGCAATCTCTTTTAGATTTATTAATCTAATCAGGAGACAATATACTTTTATATTATTCATTATTCTTTGATTTAAGGAACCCTTCCAGTTCAATTGAAAACCAAAATACTTTCTTAGTAAAAAATTTAGTTCTGCCTCTATCTTGTTCTTGTATTTATTTTTCTTTATATCCTTATCCTTTTTCCTGTCCGATCTTGCATAATCTTCTTCACTATCTTTTTCTTGGTTTGAGAGAGATGATTCAAGATCTACTCGATCTGCGTATTCTGCTTTTGCTTGATTTCGAGTCTCTAACTCTAATTCAAGAGATTTTTTTTTTTTTGATGGTCTCAAAATATCTATTATTTTTTTCTTTCCAGTAATGTTTTTATTTTCACTAACATTTTGATTTACATCAAAATTGAAAAAAAGTAATTGGATTGGTATGATCCACGGGTTACTCGTATATGCATTATAAAATACCACAAATTTTGAAAAGAACCAAATTTTCAGATTCGATATGGAACGTTTTAGTATTTCTACATTCATTCCCATCCAATAAAAATACTTTCTATCCAGATTTTTTTCCATATCTATAATATCATCTTCCGCTATATAATTCTTGATAGAGATATCACCCGTTATATCAAATAATTTTTGTTTACGCGTGTTGTAATTATAAGAAATTGCTTGCTTTTTATTTGCTTGGAATGGTGATCTATATCCATAAATATAGGAGTCCTTCTTATCTGCATAATTAATAGATTTATATGATAAAAGATCATATCCATATTGTTTTTTCATTTTTTTTTTTTTATTTGTTAATGAGTCTACTTGTTGTTTTTTGTAAAGAATTAATCGGGTTTTTTCATATGAATCACATTTGGTTAAATCTTTATTTTGAGCCACACGACGTTCATTGATTCTATTTCTCCATTTTTTTGGTATTAATCTAGACCATCTGCTCTGAGATAAATCATATTGAGAATGACTCTTTAACCAATTTGTCCATTGATTCATTACAGAATCGGAAGGGTTCTTATGTCTTAATTTGGAATGAAATATTCCGTGTACTTCCCCAAAAGAATCCTTTATTTCATTCTTAAGAAAAAAAGATCTTCGATGATATTCAAAAACAGATCTTAACTTATATTTATATACGTTAATAATTTGGGTTTGTGATAATTTATAAAATACATATACCTGTGACAAGGAAGATACGTCAAAAGAATTCTGTGAATTCGTATTCCTAATATTATAATATTTTTTTTTTATCGAAATAAAGTGAATTATACTTTGATTTGTTTTATCAGTTCTTTCTGCAATTGCTTCATTTTTGTAAATGGATTTATTTAAATTTTTTTTTGTTGATTCAAGAAAACATTGTACATTGATCCTAGGAATACTAATGATACATAGAAAGATATCTATGTATACCCTTTCCATGAAAAATTTAAAAAAAGAATGCGATTTACGGGCTAATCGAACATTTATTCTTTGTAATATCTGCCAAATATTTTTTTGTAATTCTAATCTTTTAGCATTATAAATTGTTTTGTTCGAACTAATATTTATCTTTGAAGTTATAAACCCCTTTTTCTTTTCTTTTGTCATTTTTTCTATTTGCTCTCTGATTGTCTTTGTTTTAGCATTCAGATCTTTTATTTTTTTTTCTGTCAATGAAGAATTTATCCAATTAATAGATTGAATTGGAATGGGCGATTCGTAAATCATTGGATTATTCTTACTGATTGTTGAATCTTTTTCGCTTTCACTCAATTCATACATTTTTTTGAATCTAAATAGAAAAAAAGAATTTCGGAGTTGTTTTATTTTTTCGTTTAGAAATAGAATACTTTTTAAAATACTTTTGATGATCCATTTTACTGTTTCTTTTGAGACATTTAGAAACAATTTTGTTCTTTCATTTAAAACTTTTAGAACTAGAAAAAAATTATTTTTCAATTTTTTCATTTTTTTTTTGAGTTCTTTTAAAATGGGATCAAAAAATGAAAATTGATTTCTGGGATAAGCAGAAAAAGGCAATTCTACTTCCATTCCCCAAATTGTTAAAAAACAAAAGTCCTTTTTTTTCGCTTTTTTTTTCATTGGATCCTTTTCCTTTTCAGAGGATCGTAGCTTAGATCTGTGCCAAGGTTTCAGACGAAAAGGAAATAATATTTTTATCTGAATACCGTCTGTTAGCCATTTTTTTGGAAATTCTCTTTCGGATAATTGAACGCCATTATAGGTGCATTTAATATAAATTTCCCTATTCCAATCCCTAAAATCTTCTGACCATTCGGGAAATTGAAATAATAGTATACGAACGATATTTTTAGTTATTATCAATGAAGGTAATATAATATATTTTCTAAGAATCGACTGGGTTATTAATAAAAAACCTCTTATTACTTGAGCAAATATAATGCTATCCCAGGTTTCTCCTATTTCTATACGTCTTTTTTCCTCTTTTTCGTTTTTTTTTCTTTTGGCCTCCTCATTGTTCTCACTTTCTTTTGTCTTTTCCTCTGTATAATCCGAAATTTTAAATTCTGTCTTTTTCCGCATCCAATTTTTGAACATAAAAAATATTTTTTTTGGCTCGAAAATATCAAGATAAAAGAACAAGGCTTTCTCAATTTTGTCCAAAAAAAGAGACGAATGCACACTTCTTTGAAAGAGTTTCCAAGTAACTGTTTTACGCCTTTGAGCGCGTATAGATCCTTTGATTATGTCTCGCCGAAAATCTGGTTGTTGGGAATAACGTATTAAAGCCAATTCCTTTTTCTTATCAGTATTATCAGCATCCCTAGTATCACTATAAGTATCATTATTCTGTGAGTTATTAGTAAAAATCACTACACGTTTGGCTTTTCTGGAACGAATCTGATAATTCTCTGCTTCATTTTTTCCCTCCAGTTGTTCCAATTCGTCGATTAATTTATATGACCATCGAGGAACTTTTTTACTTATTTCTTTTATTCCAATACATTTTTTGCTATTTACAATTGTTTTATCGTTCAGATCAGTTCTAATTGCGTCGAATAAGAATTTGATTTTTTTTTTTTTTTCTTGGGAATCCATTTTTACTTGTTTATGTTCTCGAAATAAATAAAATGCTTCAAAATTCAAGCTTGATACGGATTTTCCCGAAAATTGACTGATTAAGTTCAGAAAAAAACGAATTTCAGTTAATAATGATTTTTTATCAAATGTATCCATTTTCTGTTCAAATTCTGGATAATTACTATTAATAATATTCTTAATATTAAGAAGGATACCATGAATCTTATTTATCCAAATGTAATTTTTTGTGTAACTTTCCCTTTTGATTGAGGATGAAAAAAAAATTTTAATTCGTCCACGATAGGGTCCGTTCAAGAAAGGATCATATATGTTAGGTAAGTATTTTGTTTTAGTCTCATCATTACACAATCTAATTCGTTTTTCGAATATATCCAGAGGAGTCAATTCTTTATCTATAACTTTGGCCCTATTTAGAAAATCATTGTTTAATTTCTTTATTTTTTCTTCATTAAAAGAGCTCCAATAATTAGACAATTCATCATAGGAGATTTTTTCTGTTGTGAAGAGAGAAATTTTTGTTTGCATCATTTTTAGAAAAGTTGACAAATTGGGTGGATACATAAAAGATATTCTTTCTTTTCCATCACTTTGACATGTATGAAAAAAAAATTGTGAAATTTCATTTCTTACGACATTTTCAAATCGATCATTTTTTATATATCGCAATGGACGATTCCATCGTTTATAATCGAAAACTATGGTTAGAAGAGGTTTTTGAAATCCGAAGATATCTTTCTCCTTATCTTTTTCCGGAAAAAGATATTCTTCGTTGGATTTCTTTTTTTCTTGTTTAGTTTCTGCCGTTTCCGAAGTTCTTTCGACATCCATTTTGATT